ATATTCGTTTACCTGTATTAATAATAGGCAAAAATATTGTACGTATGATATTATTCCAATTTCCGGAATGGTCTGAGGATCTAGAGGGATGGAATAGAGAAATGCATATTAAATGTACCTATAATGGTGTTCAATTATCGGAAACAGAATTTCCGAAAAATTGGTTAACAGACGGTATTCAGATAAAAATCCTATTTCCTTTCTGTCTGAAACCTTGGCATAGATCGAAACGATGGCCCTCTCATAGAGATTTAATGAAAAAGAAAAAACAAAAAGATGATTTTTGTTTTTTAACAGTTTGGGGAATGGAAACTGAACTTCCGTTTGGTTCTCCCAGAAAACAATCTTCTTTTTTTGAGCCCGCTGTTAAGGAGCTGGAAACAAAAATTAGAAAATTCAAAAGGGCATATTTTCTAGCTCTAAAAGTTTTAAAGAGAAAAACAAAATTACTTCTAAGAGTTTCAAAAGAAACAAAAAAATGGATTATCGAAAGTTTTTTATTTCTAAAAAGACTAATAAAAGAACTTTCTAAATTAAATCCAATTATATTATTTAGATTCAGAGAAGTATATGAATCGAATGAAACTAAAAACGAAAAAGATTCCATAATCAGCAATCAGATAATTCATGAATCCTTTAGTAAAATTAACTCTCCAAATTGGACAAATTCTTCACTGACAGAAAAAAAAAAGAAGGATATGTCTCATAGAACAAGTACAATCAGAAATCAAATAGAAAGAATTAGAAAAGAAAAAAAAAAAATAACCCCAACGCCAAGAATATATATAAGTCCTAATAAAAGAAATTGGAATACTAAAAGATTAGAATTGCCAAAAAACATTTGGCAAATATTAAAAAAAAGAAATGCCCGATTATTCTCTAAATTCAATTCTTTTATAAAAATTTTCGTTGAAAGAATATACATAGATATATTTTTATTTATCATTAATATTACCAGACTCAATACACAACTTTTTATTGAATCAATAAAAAAAATTATGGATAAATCCATTAATAAAGCAAATCAAGAAAGGATTAATAAAAAAAATCAAAATACAATTTACTTTATTTCGACTATAAAAAAATCAATTGATACTATTAACAATAAGACAAATTCATATATTTTTTGTGATTTATCCTACTTGTCACAAGCATATGTATTTTACAAATTATCACAAACTAAAGTTAGTAACTTGTATAAATTAAGATCTTTTTTTCTTAAAACTGAAATAAAGCATTCGTTTGAAAAACAAGGAATAATTCAGAATGAATTAAGTCTTAAGAAACTTCCGAGTTATGGGATGGATCAATGGAAAGGTTGGTTAAAAGGTCATTATCAATACGATTTACCCTCGATTAGATGGTCTAAATTAATATCAGAAAAATGGAGAAATAGAGTTAATCAACATCATATGGCTCAAAATCAAAATTTCAAATTGAATTCATATGAAAAGGGCCATTACAAAAAACAAAAGGATTCTGAAGTATATTCATTATTGAATCAAAAAGAGAATTTTCAAAAAAACTCTAGATATGATCTTTTATCATATAAATATATTAATTATCAAAAAATGAGGGACCCATCTATTTATGAATCACCCTTTCAAGTACAAGTAAATAAGAATCAAGATTTTTATTATAATTCTAACACATATAAACACAACCTTTTTGATATGTTGGAGAGTATCCCTATCAATCCTTATCTAGTAAAGGGTAATATTAGATATATGGAAAAAAATACCGATAGAAAATATTTTGATTGGAAAATCATCAAATTTTTTCTTAGAAAAAGGGTCGATATTGAATCCTGGGTCAAAATCAATACTAAGAGTAATCAAAATACTAAGATTGGTACTAACAATTATCAAATAATTGATAAAATTGATAAAAAAGGGCCTTTTTATCTTCTGTTTCCGCAAAATCCCAAAATAAACTCGCCAAGTCCAAAAAAAGTTTTTTTGGATTGGATGGGAATGAATGAAGAAATATTAAATCGTCCCATCTCGAGTCTGGAATTTTGGTTCTTTCCAGAATTCGTACTCCTTTATAATCTATATAAAATGAAACCGTGGGTTATACCAAGCAAAGTACTTCTTTTCAATTTGAATCTAAATGAAAATGTTATTAGTAACAATAAAAACGTCGATGGAAAGCAAAAGACGGAATGTGTTATACCATCGAATAAACAAATAAAGAATAAAAATCAGAATCAAAAAGAAAAAGAAACCCCTGCGGACCAAGAAGATCTTAGATCAGATGCACAAAAACAGGGGAATCTTGGATCCGTTCCCCCAACAAAAACAAAGCAAGAAAAAGATAATGAAGAGGATTATGCAGTATCAAAGATAAAAGCGGGTAAAAAGAAAAAGCAATACAAAAGTAAAACGGAAGCAGAACTGGATTTTTTCCTAAAACGTTATTTAGTTTTTCAATTGAGATGGGGCGATGCTTTGAATCAAAGAATGATCAATAATGTCAAAATATATTGTCTCCTGCTTCGACTGATAAATCCAAGAAAAATTACTATATCTTCGATTCAAAGAAGAGAAATTAGTTTGGATATAATGCTGATTCAGAAGAATTTAAGTCTTACAGAATTGATCAAAAGGGGAGTATTGGTTATCGAACCTGACCGCCTGTCTGTAAAAAATGATGGACAATTTATTATGTATCAAATCTTAGGTATTTCAGTAGTTCATAAGAGTAAGCACCAAACTAATCAAGGATACCGAGAACAAACATACGTTGATAAGAATCGTTTTGATTTACTTGTTCCTGAAAATATTTTATCGACCAGGTGCCGTAGAGAGTTGAGAATCCTAATTTGTTTCACTTCAAAAAATAGGAATAGTGTTGATAAAAATTCAGTATTTTGTACCAAGAACAACTCTAGTCAACTTTTGGACAAAAGGAAAGATCTTGATAAAGATAAAAAAGAATTAATTAAATTAAAGTTTTTTCTTTGGCCTAATTATCGATTAGAAGATTTGGCTTGTATGAATCGCTATTGGTTTGATACCAATAACGGCAGTCGTTTCAGTATGTTAAGGATATATATGTATCCACGATTGAAAAGTCATTGATAGTACATTTTTCGTATATCTGCTCTACCCTGTAGGGTATATGAAAGGAAAGAGATTCACACATGGCCTGTTTTACATCCCATTTTCATTTTTAATATAGATAATAAAACCAATAACGTATCAATTAGACCTAGAAATCAATTAACAGAATCTTATTCATTTTAGGTCTAAATTATGCCCCTTTCTGAATGGAAAAATGTATCACTTTTTCTATTCCTATCTGAATCAAATTTAATTTAAAACGGAATTAATTAATGTAAATTAATAAAATTAGGAGTCCATAACGAAATTCAAATTATTATATATACCACATTAAAATAAATACCATTATTATTACTCATCGGTAAAAAAACATATCTGTAAAAAAGGGGGGGTAGCAATCTTTTATGGTAAAAAATACACTCATTTCAGTCATTTCTGAAGAAGAAAAGAGGGGGTCTGTTGAATTTCAAGTATTCCGTTTTACCAATAAGATACGGAGACTTACTTCACATTTGGAATTGCACAAAAAAGACTATTTATCTCAAAGAGGCTTACGAAAAATTTTGGGAAAACGTCAACGGCTGTTGGCTTATTTGGCAAAAAAAAATAGAGTACGTTATAAAGAATTAATTGGTCTATTGAGTATTCGAGAGACCAAAACTCGTTAATTGGAAGAGTCGTGTCATTTTAAGTACTTATTTTATTTTTTATTCGTTTAAATTTTGATAAACTTCTTTTCACTTTCAGCAATTCATGGAAGAATGAATGGGTAAAAAACTTATGACTGTACCAGCTACAAGAAAAGACCTCATGATAGTCAATATGGGCCCTCATCACCCATCAATGCACGGTGTTCTTCGACTCATCGTTACTTTAGATGGTGAAGATGTTATTGATTGTGAACCAATATTGGGTTATTTACACAGAGGGATGGAGAAAATTGCGGAAAATCGAACAATTGTACAATATTTACCCTATGTAACACGTTGGGATTATTTAGCTACTATGTTCACAGAAGCAATAACCGTAAATGGACCTGAACAATTAGGAAATATTCAAGTACCTAAAAGAGCTAGCTATATCCGAGCCATTTTGTTGGAGTTGAGTCGTATCGCTTCCCATTTGTTATGGCTTGGTCCCTTTATGGCAGATATTGGCGCACAGACCCCCTTCTTCTATATTTTTCGAGAAAGAGAATTGATATATGACCTATTCGAAGCTGCTACCGGTATGCGAATGATGCATAATTTTTTTCGCATAGGAGGAGTAGCCGCTGATCTACCTCATGGCTGGATAGATAAATGTTTGGATTTTTGCGATTACTTTTTAACAGGGGTTGCTGAATATCAAAAACTTATTACACGTAATCCTATTTTTTTAGAACGAGTTGAAGGCGTAGGCATTATCGGCGGAGAAGAAGCACTAAATTGGGGTTTATCAGGACCAATGCTACGAGCTTCCGGAATACAATGGGATCTTCGTAAAGTTGATCATTATGAGTGTTATGACGAATTTGATTGGGAGGTTCAATGGCAAAACGAAGGTGATTCATTAGCTCGTTATTTAGTACGAATCCGCGAAATGACAGAATCCATAAAAATTATACAACAGGCTCTGGAAGGAATTCCAGGAGGCCCTTATGAGAATTTAGAAATCCGGCGTTTTGATATTGATAGAGTAAAAGATCCCGAATGGAATGATTTTGAATATCGATTTATTAGTAAAAAACCTTCTCCGACCTTTGAATTGTCGAAACAAGAACTTTATGTGAGAGTTGAGGCACCAAAAGGAGAATTGGGAATTTTTCTGGTAGGAGATCGAAGTGTTTTTCCTTGGAGATGGAAAATTCGTCCACCGGGTTTTATCAATTTGCAAATTCTTCCTCAGTTAGTTAAAAGAATGAAATTGGCTGATATTATGACGATACTAGGTAGC